TTAAAGTTTATTCTATAATAAAATAATATATTCATTTCTTACTAATAATTAATATGAATTACTAGTAAGAATATGAATATAATAAGAATTTTATTCTATCTATTAGAGAATATATTTATTAATAAATATATTCTATATTTTGAATTGGTTAGTCAATTGAAAGATTCCCCATAAGAATGATACTTGTTAGAAGTAGATACTAGTTCTTATGTCAATTGCAAAATATCTAGTTGTTTTCAATTCTAAATTAAAAAAGGGGGCGCTCATTGGACTAAATAAAGGGACGGAAGAAGGCGAATCAGTATGTTAATCCGAATGAAGTTATATAAAATATAAAAAAAAGCAATAGCAGCAACGAAAGTCCACGGAAAAAACAATATGTATTTTTCTTTTTCTATTTTTTTATAAAGATTAAACAAAAGGATTGGCAAATAAAAGCGCTAATGCTACAACCAGCCCATAAATAGTTAAAGCTTCCATAAAAGCCAGACTAAGTAATAAAGTACCCCTTATTTTGTCCTCTGCTTCCGGTTGTCGTGCAATCCCTTCTACAGCTTGCCCTGCAGCTGTACCTTGACCAACTCCAGGTCCAATAGAAGCAAGCCCGACGGCCAACCCAGCAGCGATAACAGAAGCAGCAGAAATCAGTGGATCCATGATAAGTTTCTCCTATTCCAAATAAAATAAAGAAAAGAAATAGTTAATAATATAATCAACCAAGAAATTATGACTTAATTATTCTTCATTTATCTAGTCGAAGTTTAATTCATGAAAATAAATAATTTTTATTGAATTATCCAAATAACTTCGATATTCATTTTTTTCGTTTCTACCCATGTAGTTTTTTGTGAATACATACAATTTTTGTTCTTATCTTAAATTTTGAACCATTCTTTTAATTCTTCGTTCTTTCTTTTTCTTTATTTCAATTTTTGAGTTATTCAATTCACAATTACAAGAGATGGAATGGAAGGGCTCTTTTTTTCGAATCCCCACCTAAAATTAGATAGATAGTCATATATAACTAATGAATATCTACTATCTACTATGACATATACATGTGTTTCTTCGATACCGTAAACCAATTAGTTATATCTTAGATTCAATAGGATTCTAGAATCATTCTTGGAAATCCCTAAAAAACTAAGAGTTGTCTTATAACGATTAGATTATATATACACTTAGTTCAAACCCCTCACCCTATTTTTTGTCCTTTCTTTTATTCATTATTATCCCATATGGATCGAATTAATCTAAATCAATTCGAAAGACCAAATTATTACATGGAAAGGAAATATTCGAATTTAAGTGATCTAAATGTGATTTTATTTTATATATATATATTTAGGAAAATCAAATAAACTTTGCTCAATCATTAAATGTGAATGAATGAAACGGAATTATTTTGTAGTTCGATATAACATCTTTATTTTTTTGAATCACATGTCGTAAACAATGTGGATATCATCCGAAATTATAGTTCCCAATCTAATATTAATTAAATATAATATACTCATTAATTTTGACATCTAATAAGAATTTTAATTAATATACTCATAAAAAGTAAAAAGATTGAATATGTTTATAGTTCTAATTGAATGAACAAAATAATAAATAAAAATAATATTCATTGGAGTAAAATACAAATTGGTCAAAAAAAAGACTATTTTGATAACTAATCAATGATGCCCTTCCATGGATTCACCTATATAAGCCGCAGCTAAGGTAGCAAAAATAAGAGCTTGAATACCGCTTGTAAATAATCCCAGAAACATAACAGGTATAGGAACTACTAAAGGTACTAACGAAACAAGAACAACAACTACTAATTCATCAGCTAATATATTTCCGAAAAGTCGAAAACTAAGTGATAAGGGTTTTGTGAAATCTTCTAAGATGTTAATCGGTAAAAGGATTGGAGTTGGTTGGATGTATTTACCAAAATAAGCCAATCCTTTTTTTGAAATACCCGCATAGAAATAGGCTACTGACGTAAGTAAAGCTAATGCAACAGTAGTATTTATATCATTTGTGGGTGCAGCTAATTCTCCATGAGGTAACTTTATAATTTTCCAAGGCAAAAGAGCCCCTGACCAATTCGAAACAAAAATAAATAGAAACAAAGTTCCAATAAACGGAACCCACGGACCATATTCTTCTCCAATCTGAGTTTTGCTCACGTCTCGGATGAATTCAAGGACATATTCAAAGAAATTCTGACCGGACGTTGGAATAGTTTGCGGATTTCTAACAACTAGAATGGTTGAAATTAATAAGATAGCAATTACAACCCAAGAGGTAATAAGTACTTGAGCATGCACTTGAAAATCCCCTATTTGCCAATAGAAATGTTGACCTACTTCGACAGCAGATATATCATAGAATCTGTTTAATGTGTTGATGTAACATAATAGAACATTCATATTGCCCTGCCCTCTAAACAAAAAATATATAACTTGAAAGGGAATTATTTTGATTCAACCATTTCCTTATTTGACTTTCATTTCATTTTCGATTTTGAATACCTACTAATCACAAAATATTTATTTTTGCACAATTTTGTAATGCTATAATAACCGATTCAATAAATCTATGACCGCCCAACCAAATCTAAAAATTTATTTATCTTATTATTAATCAAAAATTTCGTATATAGCTAGAACGACCCTCACAAATTGCAAAAACTAATTTGTTAAGAATGAATCGGATTGAAGCTATAGCATCATCATTAGCTGGAATCGAAATATCTGCTAGATCTGGGTCACAATTTGTATCGATTAAACAAATCGTTGGAATTCCCAAAGTGATACATTCTCGAAGAGCCGTATATTCTTCTTGCTGATCAACGATTATTACAATATCGGGTAACTCCGTCATATATTTTATGCCACCCAGATCTGTTTCCAAATGAGATAATTGTCTCTTCAATATAGCGGCATCTCTTTTTGGAAGAGAGTTCAGTTTCCCTGTCTTTTGATCCGTTCTCAAGTCCCTCAACTTACGAAGTCTCGTTTCTGTAGTATACCAATTCGTTAACATACCTCCGAGCCATTTTTTATTAACATAATGACATCGAGCTCTTATTGCAGCCCGTGTTACTGAACCGGCTGCTTTTTTTTTTGTACCAACAATTAAGAATTGTTTTCCTCTGCTTGCTGCATCAAAAACCAAATCACAAGCTTCTGATAAAAAACGAGCAGTTCGAGTAAGATTTGTAATATGAATACCTTTACGCTTTGCCGATATAAAAGGTGCCATTCGAGGATTCCATTTCCTAGTATCATGGCCAAAATGAACTCCAGCTTCCATCATCTCTTCAAAAGTTATGTTCCAATATCTTTTTGTCATTTATCCCCACACTTTTTTTTTTTTAAGTGAAAAAACGAGACCAGGTATCCTGAAATAGCAATAAATAATTGTTCCGATGGAACCTTCTCCTTTATAGACGATTGGCCGTTAATATATAATCAGGTCATTCATTTTTTTCTATTTATTATAATTTATTACCAAATCAAATGACTGCATTTAAAGGGATGAATTGAATGCTTCCTAAAAGCGCATTCAATCCTATATTTCTAATGTATTACAGAAAATTATTTGATTCTTTTCATTTCAAATAATTTTCTGTGATGGAACAAAAGATTTTGAATTTCTACTTCGAATAATTTTTTTTTTTTCAAGTTAATTTTGTTATATTGCCTTGACCGTGAACGGTGCATTATTCTTTTGAATCCGGTACCAACGGGTATCATTCCCCCTAAAACAACATTCTCTTTAAGACCTTTCAACCAATCAATACGACCCCGAAGAGCGGCTTTTGCTAAAACTCTAGCAGTTTCTTGAAAACTCGCTTCGGATATGAAACTTTGAGTATTCAGAGATGTTTTTGTTATTCCCAATAATAAAGCTCGGTAACAAATTGCTTCTTCCAAGGCACGCCCAGTTCGTTCTGCTCGCAATAATCCAATTAATTCACCAGGTAAAAATACATTAGACATTCCATCTTCTGAAACCAAAACTTTGGATGTTATTTGACGCACAATAATTTCGATATGTCTATTATGGATGTGTACTCCCTGGGATCGATAAACCTTTTGGATTTTATTAACCAAAGAAATACGACTTTGCGCTATAGTTAGCTCAGCACCAATCAAGAATCCCCAAGGAATGCCGAGAATTCTTGTTATACACTCATTCCAAGCATCAATTCTTTTTTCGAGATTCATCGATATTGAATCAATCGAACGTATTTCTAATATCTGTTCCACTTTTGGAAGACCTTGTGTTATATCACCGGATCTCGATTTTTCATATATGAATGTAACTAAAATATCTCCTTGATAAAGGATTTCTCCATAATGCCCATGAATGGTTGCTCCTGGAGTCGCCAAATATGGGTTAGCCGATCTTATTATTACAGAATCCATTTGAACAGTTATAACTTGACCCGATTTTAGTTTTAGATGTGGTCCATTTTTCATTTTAGCTATATTAGCTATACATATATTTTCACAAATAAATTGTCCAAGACTAATTATTGTAAACGTTTTTTCACAATAATAATAATGATGGAGAAAATACCAATTCAAATGGAATGGATTCAAAACGATATTACTGTCTAGATCGGGTTTAAAAATTTTATCATTTTCGTCCATTAAATAATATTTAATTACTTGACAAATTTCCGTTATTTTGTCAAGTTGGAAATTTTTCATTATTGATATTTGATTATGAGTTATTAAACGGTAAGGTGAATAAAAATTTCCAACTTGACGGGCTATTCCTAAAGGGCCTAATGAATTATTATTAATTGGAATTATAGTATTTTTTTTTATCCCAGTGTGATATTTAACATTGTTGAATGGTCTTATTTGAAAACAATTAGATGATGACAAAATTATCCAAGATCGGCATTCTTTATTTCTATTCAACAACATACGAATAGTTCCGTGATTTTGGCTAAGTGATTTTTGAATTTTTGCCTTGGAATGAATAGAAAA